TTTATTTATTTTTGTTTCTAATTGGTCGGGAGCTCTTTTACCTTGGAAAATCATAGAATTACCTCAGGGAGAGTTAGCCGCACCTACGAATGATATAAATACTACGGTTGCTTTGGCTTTACTCACGTCAGTGTCATATTTCTATGCAGGTCTTAACAAAAAGGGATTAAGTTATTTCGGGAAATATATTCAACCAACCCCGGTTCTTTTACCCATTAACATCTTAGAAGATTTCACCAAGCCCTTATCACTTAGTTTTCGACTTTTCGGAAATATCTTAGCGGATGAATTAGTAGTTGTTGTTCTTGTTTCTTTAGTACCTTCAGTAGTTCCTATCCCTGTCATGTTCCTTGGATTATTTACAAGTGGTATTCAAGCTCTTATTTTTGCAACTTTAGCCGCGGCTTATATAGGTGAATCTATGGAAGGCCATCATTGAAATAGTTTTTTTTAGCTTAGTACAAAGCAATGTATGTACAGCTAAAGGTGATTTACTTAAGGAATAGAAATATACAAGACTCTATATACGATAGAAAGCAATAGGAACAAAAAATCTCAAATTACGATATTAGGGAGTTGTAAAAAAAAGGAAAGAGATCTTTGAGATCTTTTTCCTAAAATTATCCTTTCATCCACTTAAGATGCTACCTTTTCGACGAATATCGGCCTTCTAGATATTATATATATTTATTATATTGGTCGGTCGGCCAATCTTCTTATTCAAATTCTGATTTGAATTAAGATATATGTTTACAACGTGTGATTAAATAAAAAACGGTAGAAAGGATTCTACTTTACAGTTGGTTTTATTCAACAATTGACAAAAAAAATTTAATAAATTGCACGAACTTAGATCAATCAAATCATTTTTATGCAATAATTCGCGTTAATCAATTTCATTAGTCCATTTAGAATGTATTCGGGTGGACTAATGATAACTAAATACGAATACAGCAGAAAAGGGGGTATTCCTAAAAAACGAATGGGTTCGAGAACCCAATTGAATCTAATGGTTTACGTTATGGAAGAAAGACATGTATATGTGATATTAGATATTGACTAGTTATATATGAACTAAAGATATATTTCATTTTCCGCACTACCGTGTGTGGGTTCAAATAGAAGTTCTCTCATATCGTTGTGGCTGTGAATTCGCTGAATAAAGAGATGAAATCAAGAAAAGATGAAAGAATTGAAATAAGAGTTCGGAATCACGAAATGGAAGAACGAAAGTGCTATGAATTCACAAAAACTATGCGGGATAGAAACGAAAAACTAGATATCGAAGTAGGTTGGATTATTCAATAATATTCTTACTTAAATTCGAAGTTCTTAGTTACTTCGACTGGATGTATCGATGGAATAATTAAGTCATAATCCATTGGCTGATTGTATCATTAACCATTTCTTTTTGTTGGTACGAGGGACTTATCATGAATCCACTGATTTCTGCTGCTTCCGTTATTGCTGCTGGATTGGCTGTAGGGCTTGCTTCTATTGGACCTGGAATTGGTCAAGGGACTGCTGCGGGTCAAGCCGTAGAGGGTATCGCGAGACAGCCCGAGGCAGAGGGAAAAATACGAGGTACTCTATTGCTTAGTCTAGCTTTTATGGAAGCTTTAACGATTTATGGATTGGTTGTAGCATTAGCACTTTTATTTGCGAATCCTTTTGTTTAATCTTAGAAAAATACATATTTTTCTTATTTTATTGCCTTTGACTTGTCGTTTGCTTTTTCAAATTAGAGCAAGACTTCCCTCCTACAATTCCTTATTCGTTGAGAAAATAACCTATGGGAAGGGCTGATTTGCAGACGAGGCATTAGCATACCGACTCTCTTTCATCCTTCCCGCCCGTAGTCAAGAGAAGCTCTTTTTTTGAGGTGTTGCAACAACCAAGGAGTAGTTTAGACTTTATAACATAACTCGAGTCTTTTTTGACTTGATTTCAAAAAAAATAATAAATTAAAAGGGCAAAGTGATAGAAAAAGAACTCTGGTCGATTTTTTAGTCAAGGGGAAATTATATGAAAAATGTAACCGATTCTTTCGTTTCTTTGGGCCACTGGTCGTCTGCCGGGAGTTTCGGATTTAATACCGATATTTTAGCAACAAATCCAATAAATCTAAGTATAGTTATTGGTGTATTGATCTTTTTTGGAAAGGGAGTGTGTGTGAGTTGTTTATTTCAAGAATAGGCTGGATCCAACCAGCTGTACCCCTTTTTCCGTTATAACTGGGAAAGGGAGGTGCATTATCTCGCGAATTACTTCTTAATAAATTATATGTAAGAACCATAACATTTCGCGATTCATTGGCAAATCTACTTTGATTCTCTAGCAACCAATAATGAGGGTCTATTAAGATGGTTAAAGCAAACCGTTTGAAGTCTAAGCGCAGCATAGTACTCTTTCTACCACTATGTTAATATAGAGGTGGTTTAAAAAGGAATCTTTTATCAATATAGAACACTCATCTCGATAAAATGATTTGAACCACTTA